GAATGGATCAGAGAAGGAAGGGTTCCTCTACAAACCATTCGCGCAAAAATAGATTATTGTTCCTATACAGTTCGAACTATCTATGGAGTATTAGGGATAAAAATTTGGATATTTGTAGAGGGCAAATAATCTAATTAATATACCTTTAGTTATATTACAAGTCTCTTCATAAAACTACCCATTTTTTTATTTTCCGGTTCTTGATTCAATCAAAGATTAAATTAATTCTATAGGGATAAATGAAAATTTCATTTACTTTTTTGGTAAAATTGCTATGCTTAGTGTGTGACTCGTTGTGGTGGTTTTTCGTTATAGTTAGCAAAAAAAAATAGACTGAATCTTAGTATGAATATGAATCAGTAACTATGGAAAATCATAACTATAGAAACTACTAACCAACTTATGGCTTCGTATTGTCGAGATCCCCCAAACAGTCACTTTATGAGGTATTAATCATATAGTTGTAGCAACTGAAAAATTTTACTTTTATAAAAATATATTGAATTTTATATTTGAAGAAAAATAAAAAGAAGGGGATGTGTAGATAAATGGAAGGATGATAGATAGAAAGAAAAAAGTCTAAATGATATATTATTCCAAAATGTATGGTTTATGAAAGATTTTAGAGTCTAAAAGACAGTGTGATAAAGCATGAATAAAAAGTAAAGAGCCCTGAGTTAATAAAAACTGAGGAGATTGACTCTGAAACGAATTTTGTCGGGAGCTCCATTGTCGAGTTCAAGCCTAATCATTAACACAGAAGCTATGGGAACGACGGAACCCGTGACCAGACAGGATTCCTTTAATTAAAAATAAATCCTGATGATTCATTGGGTGGGATGGCGGAACAGACCAGGAACCTTTTTCATCTTTCTGAAACAGTGACAGGAACCTGTCAATAAAGCAGAAAAGAGTCAATATTCGCCCGCGAAACAGTGATTTAATTGAACATTCATTTAATTTATTGGATTAATAAAATTTCCATTATTGCATTATATGATACATTACATAGAAACACTATTATTTAGTGAAATCCTATTCTTTAATAATTTGTTTCTATTTCAATTTCATTTCTAAAAATTTCATATAATTTTAAATTCAAACAAATTTAATAATAATTTGTAATCCATAATTGAGTTATTTAATTATATATAGTGAAATAAAGTTTCAAGTAAAAAAAATGGAAAAATCATAAATTTATATATAATGGTGTTAGATTAAAATTCAAAAAAGAGCAGGACCGGATTTTAACAAATTTAACTCTCAAATTTAAAATTAACTTAACTAATACTAAAATATCTCAAAATTGCACTGACTGAATAAGACTCAAATAAGATACTTATCTATATAATTTATTCTTAGAGACTTTATATATAATATATAAACAAAAATCTAATCTAATATATAAAATTGAGACGAAAACTAAGAAAGAAATATATATCGTATATTAAGATATATTTTTTCTTATATTGTAATATATTGTAAAAAAGAATATTTCTAATAACTAGAATCTCATATTAGTCTTATAGATTTCTAGCTTTATTTACACTGTAATATAAAAAATCCATTCGTTTATTTAGTGTATTATTGATAAAACACATGTGTATCCCTAATGTAATATTATTAAATTTTAGTGAATTGTTTCTTCGTTCGTTTCGCGAGGAGCCGGATGAGAAGAAATTCTCATGTCCGGTTCTGTAGTAGAGATGGAATAGGCAAATAACCATCAACTATAACCCCAAAAGAACCAGATTCCGTAAACAACATAGAGGAAGAATGAAAGGAACATCTTATAGAGGCAATCATATCAGTTTTGGAAGATATGCTCTGCAAGCCCTTGAACCTGCTTGGATCACAGCCAGACAAATAGAAGCCGGACGAAGAGCAATCAGCCGATATGCACGTCGTGGTGGAAAAATTTGGGTACGTTTATTTCCCGATAAACCAGTTACACTAAGACCTGCAGAAACACGTATGGGTTCGGGTAAAGGATCTCCCGAATATTGGGTAGCCGTTGTTAAACCGGGTCGAATACTTTATGAAATAGGGGGAGTATCCGAAACTGTCGCCAGAACAGCTATGTTACTAGCTTCGTCCAAAATGCCTATACGAACTCAATTTATTATTGAGGGATAGAAATTTAGAACCAACAAAAGGGGTATTTTTGTATTAGAAAGTATAAAAATATAATTCTCTATTTATTTCTGGAAAGATAATATTTCTTTTCTTCATCCTTTGCATTGAAAGAGCAGATAAAAAATGATATGATTCAACCTCAGACCCTTTTGAATGTAGCTGATAATAGCGGAGCTCGAGAATTGATGTGTATTCGAATCTTAGGAGCTAGTAATCGCCGATATGGTAATATTGGTGACGTTATTGTTGCTGTAATCAAGGAAGCAGTGCCAAATATGCCACTTGAAAGATCAGAAGTTATTAGAGCTGTAATTGTACGTACGCGTAAAGAACTCAAGCGTGAAAACGGTATGAGAATAAGATATGATGACAATGCGGCAGTTGTCATTGATCAAGAAGGAAACCCAAAAGGGACTCGAGTTTTTGGTGCAATCGCTAGGGAATTAAGAGAATTGAATTTTACAAAAATCGTCTCATTAGCTCCAGAAGTATTATAGTAGTAGATTAAATTAGGATAGCGTAAGTAGAATGTCTGAAATAGATAAAATTCACTAGTAGATTATGTCTGAAGCATATACTTTGATTTCTTAATTCCAAAATAAACACGTTGATTATATCGCAATTAGGAGGCAACTATAATTTATAGTTCATCATGGGTAGGGACACCATTGCTGAAATACTAACTTCTATTCGAAATGCTGAGATGACTAAAAAAGGAACGGTTCGAATAGCATCCACTAATATCACCGAAAACATAGTTAAAATACTTCTGCAAGAAGGTTTTATTGAAAACGTTAGAAAACATCGAGAAAATAATAAAAATTTCTTGGTTTCAACCCTGCGACATAAAAGAACTAGGACAAGAATAGCTAAAACTATTTTGAAGCGTATCAGCCGACCTGGTCTACGAATTTATTCTAACTCTCAACGAATTCCTAGGATTTTGGGCGGAATGGGAATTGCTATTCTTTCTACTTCTCAAGGTATAATGACAGATCGCGAAGCTCGCCTAAAAGGAGTTGGCGGAGAAATTTGGTGTTATATATGGTAAGACTTTTATAAGGTAACCTAATTTATAACTTCACAGTTCTAAAAAGAAAAAGAGAGGAAAAGCAACTTATATGGCTGCTGCAACTTAAATTACTAAAGGGGTTACCTCGAACCAGATAACAAAAAGGGACTCATCAAGATTTAATTACTCAATCACTTAAAAAGCGCTATTCTGGTTCGGTTTAAACAATGAAAATATAATTATACCTTATCCTTTGGAGGCAGATACGAGAGAGTTTTAGCTGGATACTACCCGTGGATAAAGTAAAAAAAAGTGAAAGAAGTAGTTAGGATTCAACCTGCGACGTCTAATTTATAGACTTCGCAGCCGAGATTCGATCGAGTAAGGCTTTTGGTTAATTTACTTCACGGGATAGAATTCGAAGTTCAAAAAATAAAATAATAAAGGAATTTTTTCAGTTCAAAGAATAGATTCAGAATAGAATTAAGATAAGGAATCATAAATATGAAAATAAGGGCTTCTGTTCGTAAAATTTGTGAAAAATGTCGACTGATCCGTAGGCGCGGACGAATTATAGTGATTTGTTCTAATCCAAGACATAAACAAAGACAAGGATAATCCGTGTAGCTTTTTTTTTTAATAAAGCACGAAATCACTGTGAAAATAAAGAATCTGTTTTAACATCAAATGGATATCTCCGTAAATTTATGACTCATATGTATGAGATGATAAAATATGATAAAACCTATATCAAAAATTAGTTCACGTAGGAATGGACGTATTAGTTCGCGTAAGACTGGACGTAGAATACCAAAAGGAATTATTCATGTTCAAGCGAGTTTCAACAATACCATTGTAACAGTTACAGATGTAAGGGGACGTGTGGTTTCTTGGTCCTCTGCAGGCACTTCTGGATTCAAAGGCGCAAAAAGAGGTACACCCTTTGCTGCCCAATCAGCTGCGGTTAATGCTATTCGTACAGTAGTCGATCAAGGGATGCAAAGAGCGGAAGTCATGATAAAAGGTCCAGGGCCCGGACGAGATGCAGCATTACGAGCTATTCGTCGAAGTGGTATACTTTTAAGTTTCGTACGCGATGTGACTCCTATGCCACACAATGGATGTAGACCCCCTAAAAAAAGACGTGTGTAGAAATTCGAATTGAAGGTATTTCAAGAGAAAAAAATGATTCCATAATCTATTTAAAGTATAATATATAATTATGGTTCGAGAGGAAATAGCAGGGTCCACTCGAACACTACAGTGGAAGTGTGTTGAATCAAGAGTAGATAGTAAACGTCTTCATTATGGGCGTTTCGTTCTGTCCCCGCTTATGAAAGGTCAAGGTGATACAATAGGTATTGCTATGCGACGGGCTTTACTTGAAGAAATGGAAGGAACATGTATAACACGGGCAAAATTTGAAAAAGTACCACACGAATATTCTACAATAATAGGTATTGAAGAATCAGTGCATGAAATTTTAATGAATTTGAAAGAAATTGTATTGAGAAGTAATCTATATGGCACTCGAGACGCATCCATTTGCGTCAAAGGCCCCAAAAACATAACAGCTGAAGATATTCGCTTACCGTCTTCTGTGGAAATAGTTGACACGACACAGCATATAGCTACCCTGACAGAACCCCGCGATTTGTGTATTGAATTACAAATTCAAAGAGATCGCGGATATCGTATAAGATCCACAAATGACTCGCAAGATGGAAGTTATCCTATAGATGCAGTATTTATGCCTGTTCGAAATGCCAATCATAGTATTTATTCTTATGGAAATGGGAATGAAAAACAAGAAATCCTTTTTCTAGAAATATGGACAAATGGAAGCTTAACT